CGAAATATCGCTGCTACGCCAAAACTCGGCGCAAAGAACCAACCAGATTGCCCCAGTGGATAAATAAGGAATACGGAAACGAAAACAGCGATTGGAGCAGAGAATGAAATTGCATTATAAGGCCGCAATTGAACAGACCGAGCAAGTTCAAATTGACGTAACATGAAACCTATTAGTGCAAAAGCCCCATGGAGAGCGACAAAAGTCCACAGACCGCCTAATTGACACCAACGAGTAAAATCCCCTTGCGCTTCCGGGCCCCATAGTAGCAACAAAGAGTGTGCTAAACTATTGGCAGGGGTGGAAACTGCCGCGGTTAAGAAATTACAACCTTCCAAATAGGAACTAGCCAATCCATGGGTATACCAAGAAGTTACAAAAGTTGTCCCTGTAAACCAACCCCCTAAAGCGAAATAAGCACAAGGAAAGAGCAATAGGCCGGACCATCCTACAAAAACGAAACGGTCCCTTCGTAACCAGTCGTCCATAATATCAAATAGATCATTTTCTTCTTTAGTAACTCTACCAAGGGCTATAGTCATAGTGATCCTCCTATTCAATTACTTCAACCATTTCCGAGCACCTCATATCACTTCCAAGGCATACGATAGTTTGATTATCTGTGGACGATTTCTTTCTCGTTCAATGCCCTTTTTCAAAGGTCTCGAAGATAGAAATTTTTCATTTTTATCTATGGGGTCACAACCGAGGTCGTGGTAAATCCATGAATTTGATTCGATTAGTTTTTCTTATACTATAGAAATAAACATTTGAATTCAGCATTATTCCATGACTCCTATTTCAAAGCCTATCTTTTAAGTTAAGGAAAAATGAAAATAAAAGTAACCCCTCTTTTCCCACTCGCTCTCTATTGCATGGGTGGAAGAACAAAAATTGGATTCTGAAAAAAAAGAAAGATATTGAAAAAAAAATTGACTTTCGAAATCCATTTTTATGTGTAGCGGAAAGGAGTTGCGATTTCTTCTTATTCCTATAGAACATCTAGTAACAAGAATATGAAATCGTAAATAGCGAAAAATTCTTGCCTTGCGCGGTCTAAGTCTAAGGAAATACAAAAAATCCGCTTATACAATTTCATCTACATCGAATTTATATATCAGAATAGTGGATAGAGGCATCATTCAAGGAGTCAGGTCTACTTACTTTATCTTTCTTTCCAATTTTATGGTGGGTTTGATAAGAACCCTTTTTGTTTTGTTTATAAATAATCGAAAAAAGAGTTTTTTATTTTTTATATAACCTGCTTGTTTTATTATAACAAGTCCTATATGAAAATGCCCGCTGAAGAGAAAATCTATCTGATTGTTTCTCAGCCAATATCGAATTTTAGAAAGAAAAAACAAGAATTTTCTTCTTTTTTTTATTAACATTAAGAAAAAAGAATATAATTAAAATGGAATTGGCAATATAATTTTTATGGACTTTTGAAAGAAAAAGGAAGGATTTTTTGCAATCGTTATTTCTTGCCTCTGTCATATCACGGAAACCTTTCGATTTGGAACGGGGAGAGATGGCTGAGTGGACTAAAGCGGCGGATTGCTAATCCGTTGTACAATTTTTTTGTACCGAGGGTTCGAATCCCTCTCTTTCCGCCCCCTCGGATCATTTGGGACTTTCGAATTGGAAGGAATTCTGACCCCCGGATTTTCTCATAGATAAATGTACGAAACAAATCCAATTTGTAAGAAAAAATTCCAAAAAAATTTGGATTTTTACTCCTCACGCCCAGGATTACGTCCTGGGTCATTAGATAAGAATCCAAAGATAAAGAGGGAAACAAAGAATATCACTACTGTATAAACAAAAAGTTTGAGAGTAAGCATTACATAATCTCCAAGATTTTTTTTTAAGGAATAGATTACCCGTTTTTCCTTACCACACAGATCCACTAGGATGGGTTTTGTTTATTTTTACACCTAAAAATGCAAAAATCAATTCTGGAAAAAAATTGCAAGAATTGATTTATAATAAGCACTCTTATCAATATCAAAAATTAGGTTAGGTATTGTGTGGGTACCTAAAGGTACCTGCTCAACGTAGGTGCAGGGGGTGGGGTAGAAAGGCGGATCCCAATTTATTGCTGCAGCTATACATTCAATGTAGAAGAATTCGAATTTTAGAATCGAAGGTTCATAATATAAGACTTCTCGGCTTTTATTCATTTTTAGAATTTTTTTGGAATGAATACATCATTCAATTTGGCAGACAGAACAGAGTAGTAAAGATTTCATCGAAAACTTACAGCAGCTTGCCAAACAAAGGCTAATAGAAAAAAGAGTATAGGTATGACAGGCATAAAATCCACGATGGGGTTGAAAATGGCATAAGCTTCGGGCAATTTGGCGAAGAAAAAACTAGTCGGATAAAGAACAGAATTAAAACAGATACAGGTTAAACTAAGTATATTAGGCATAACAAGCATTTCGTTCTTGTAGAGTAGATAATTGGATTTTGATTGAGTTATTTTTCTAAGGGAAAAAAGAAAAGGCGGGTTCAAAATCCTTTTTTCTTCGGACTTTCCCAAACGCAAAATACCTCCTTGTATTCGCACTCTCAAATGAGAATGGAAGAAATTCGACTTTCATATAATATCTTAATAGAATTCCATGTAATGATCAATGCATTTTTTGGATTCTATATTATCCGCATGTCTAGAATCCTAGCAAGAGAGTATCCCTCATTTTTTATGTAATTGAAGTGGGATTGACGAATAACAAATAAACATAATAGTGTTTATTAGTGTCGCATAAAACCAGAAATGGGGCGTGGCCAAGTGGTAAGGCAGCGGGTTTTGGTCCCGTTATTCGGAGGTTCGAATCCTTCCGTCCCAGATTTTTTCTGATGAAACGAAAGATGAAATCATATTGTACCCCACACGAGACAAAAGAAAGTTTATTAAAGAGAATAATTATCTCTTATGAACTCTTAGATTAGATGCATTTCTAAGCATTCTTTTTCTTTCTCAGAAAACATAATCAAGTGTCAAGTCCAGTCAAATTGAATATCTTTATTTTCATGAAAAATTGGGTCTATCAGTCACATTCAGGATATGCCCCTACTACTACTCATTACTCATATGTGTTTTGAAATTCGAACTTCTTAGATAAACTTTATGCTCCATATCCATGAAGGGGGAATTCTTACATGATACATTTGACATCTAATGTGAAAGAAAAGAAGGACCCCCTATTTCTTTTTCCCGAACTAAAGAACTAAAGTAAGTAAATAAAAAGAAAATAAAGGGGGTATCCTAATTCTATATTTCATGGCCAGATTAAAGAATAGGAAGTTTTTAGTTTCAGCACAGGTCTTAAAACTTTTGACCAAGATCGGCTTGCGAAAAAAGAAAAAGGGTTTCTATTCTATGGATAGGAACTCCATTTTTGTATTTTAGATATTATCTGATTTGCAAATATCCATTTCTAAATCAATGGAATGTGAGGATTAGAGAGAAATTCATATATTCTGTCTACTCGGCTTTCGAATTAATTGCAAAAATTTTAAACTTGACGTAAAACACTGTATAAAAAATGAGACCTATCCCTTTATGATAGAGATAGATTTTTGTTGTATTATATTATTAGTAAAAAGGGCCCCTCTTTGGTTAAGCGAAAACCATCTCGATCTGCGATTCTTTAAATATCCAGAATGATCCATTCTGGTAAGGATAAGGTAAGAACTGTTCGTTGGATAGAATGGATTCCAAAAATCATACTTCTCCTGATTTTTGATTTGGAGTTGCTTCTTTTAGGTAAAAGAAAGAATGCTATAAGTAAAAGCAAAGGCCTTAATTTGACTTTACACGAAATGTGTTTTTTTTACTTCATTTTTTCCCTCTTTTGGTATTCGAGTCGAAGAAGTACGAGAATTCTATAACTACCAAAAAACTTTCAATCTTTTCATTGGAATAGTTTATTTAGTTAATAGTTAATTGTTTTTGTTATGGAAAAATATATTGCTAATCTAATTCTAATATAATAATTAAATTAATTAAACTTTTTTTGAGGTTGATAGTTTATTTGTTGGAGAAGAGTCGATCCTTCGCTTCTCATTTCAGGATTGACCATCTCGAGTCCTCTGTTGAGGATGGAAATTCAATAAAAAATAAGTCTTAAGCAAACTTGTTTATTCGTCTTTTTCGAACTATGTTTCCTTCATATGATAGAATATGGGTTTAAATAAATTGGATCTTTGCGGAGTCTTCCCCGATAAATACTTATTTCTTTTATCCATATTTCTCCATAGATAGCAAGTTTGAATTAGTATACAAAAAACTAAACTAAACCAATGACTATTCATGATCCCATCCATATTGGATCAATTCCCTATACCACTTTGCAATGAAATTAGAGGAATGTTTGTTATGGTAAAACTTCGTTTAAAACGATGTGGTAGAAAGCAACGTGCGACTTGAAGGACATGATCGATTGTGGATTTTGTTATCCATCATTTTCCATAGTAATGAAAATGCTCTTGGCTCGACATAGTCTGTTCTATTCGTCCCGAACCAAATTTGCGCTGGGTTGTTTGTAAGTAAATAGTACACGATGGAGCTCGAGAGGACAGAATTTATTTTTTATCAAGGGAAAGAATCTAGGGTTAGTGAAAACTAATAAATTAGGCCAACTTTGTCAGTCTATCCTTAATATAGAAATCGAAAGGTTAAAATAAGAAGAAAGTCCAATTTTGGAAGATTGGAAAAACTCTTTCAATTAAAAGTCTATCAGAATCAATCGCCCATATTCGATTTCTATAGAAGAGGGAAATGCTTTATCGAAGGAAATAAGAAAAAAAGGGTATGTTGCTACTCTTTTGAAAGAAAAAAGAATAGGAATTCCCGAAGTAATGTCTAAACCCAAGGATTTCACAAATCAAAGATAAAGAATTCCGGAACAAGTAAACGCGATTTTCAATTGTCTCAACAATAGAATTGGATCAGAATAAGGAATAAAAGTCAATTCGTTCGAGATGAGACAAAGAAAAGAGTTTAGAGACGACTCAAAAAATTTGGAAGGATTTTTCCTTTTAAGTCTGTCAGTCAAAATTAACCAACTTGAGTCATGAGTATAAATGAAATTTGTTTTTTCTGTAAGGAAATTAATGCAAGTCATAGTCTAATTTCTATCTACTTGTATTATAGACAGAAATTCGAATCTTTTTCTCGAGCCGTATGAGGAGAAAACCTCCTATACGTTTCTAGGGGGGGCATTGTTTAGCTACATCTATCCCAATAAGCTGTCTATCGAATCGTTGCAATTGATGTTCGATCTCGAAGAGAAGGAAGAGATCTTCGAAAAGTAGGTTTTTATGATCCGATAAAGAATCAAACTTGTTTAAATGTTCCAGCTATTCTCTATTTCCTTGAAAAGGGTGCTCAACCTACAAGAACTGTTTATGATATTTTAAGGAAGGCAGAATTCTTTAAAGAAAAAGAAGGAACTTTGAGTTAATTGAAGAACTAAATGAATAAAAAAGTAGGAGAGGATCACTAGTATCCCTCGTTGTTTAATTATTTAGACACAATTTGCCTCTTTCTTAGTCCTATTTTTGACTGGATTTATGTCGTGCCAATCCAACATAAGCCCTTATTTTATTTACTTTTTCTATCTAATTTGTTTTCTTACCATTGTATTTCCATTGACAAAGGTCTATTGAACAAATAGAATTTGTAGATAGATAGGTCTCTTTATCCTCACTCCATATTAGGTTTTTCTGTCTACACTTCGCTCAAATGATAGGGTTGTCCCTCTTGCATGTACTCTCATACAAGATTTCTTTATATAAAGAAATCTAAATTGCTAAAAAAATGACAATTTTGCTATCGTGATTGGGGCCGCTCCTTTTTTAACCTTAGTGAAATTTAGCCGGACCTGTTCATTTTGGCATTTGAGTGTTTTTAATGGGCGATAAAATCTTTCTTTTAATGTTTTGCTAGTTCAATGTTTTGACAGGAGCGTGCGGTGTAATTCCATTGATTTTTGGGTTTCGATCGTATCTAAGATCCTATTTTATCTGGGTTGCTAACTCAATGGTAGAGTACTCGGCTTTTAAGTGCGACTATGATCTTTTACACATTTGGATGAAGCAACAAATTCGTCCAGACTCTTGGTAGAGTCTAGAAGACCACGACTGATCCTCAAGGGTAATGAATGGAAAAAATAGCATGTCGTAATAAAATCAATTTCTTATTTTGGATTTTTGGAATGGAATAAAAAATTCCGATTTTCTGGGTCTAGTGAATAAATGGATAGAGCCTGGCTCCAATTCTGGTAAAATAAAAAGCAACGAGCTTAACTTCTTAATTGAAATGATTCCCCGATCTAATTAGACGTTAAAAATAGATTAGTGCCTGATGCGGGGAAAGGTTGGGTTTTCCTATGAACGGACCCTTGATTTTTTCTTTTTTTTTTTTAGAAATCCTAATTATTCTTGATTATGGATTGAAAAGGGATGTTATGGATTGAATGTGTAAAAGAAGCAGTATATTGATAAAGAGACTGGATTCCAAAGTCAAAAGAGCGATTGGCCTGCAAAAATAAAAGATTTGTTCTCTTTTGTAATTAGAACAAACATAAACTAATTGGATAGAAAAGGAAAAGATCTGTGGATTAGATTCCTTTTCCTTCCAGGGTTTGTATTAAAAAATGCAACACCCTGTTTTGACCATATTGCACTATGTATCATCATTTGAGAAACCGAGAAATGCTTCTTCTTTCTGATTCAAGTAGAAATACAAATGGAAAAATTGGAAGGGTATTCAGAAAAACGGAAATCTCGTCAACAATACTTCGTTTACCCACTTCTCTTTCAGGAGTATATTTATGCATTTGCCCATGATTATGGATTAAAAGGTTCCGAACCTGTGGAAATTGTTAGTTGTAATAACAAGAAATTTAGTTCACTACTTGTGAAACGTTTAATTATTCGAATGTATCAGCAGAATTTTTGGATTAACTCGGTTAATCATCCTAACCAAGATCGATTGTTGGATTCCAACAATTTTTTTTATTCTGAGTTTTATTCTCAGATTCTATCTGAGGGGTTTGCGATCGTTGTAGAAATCCCATTCTCGCTACGAGAATTATCTTGTCCGAAAGAAAAAGAAACACCAAAGTTTCAGAATTTACGATCTATTCATTCAATATTTCCCTTTTTAGAAGACAAATTTTTGCATTTACATTATCTATCACATATAGAAATACCCTATCCTATCCATTTTGAAATCTTGGTTCAACTCCTTCAATACCGGATCAAAGATGTTCCATCTTTGCATTTATTGCGATTCTTTCTCAACTACTATTCGAATTGGAATAGTCTTATTACTTCAATGAAATCGATTTTTCTTTTGAAAAAAGAAAATAAAAGACTATTTCGATTCCTATATAACTCTTATGTATCAGAATATGAATTTTTCTTGTTGTTTCTTCGTAAACAATCTTCTTGCTTACCATTAACATCTTCTGGAACCTTTGTGGAACG